CAAATTGAAAATAATGTTACTGCACGGACGGAGGTTATAAATTTTTTCATTTTCATCGATTAAATAATATTTAAATTTAATTACTTGAAAAGTCTCTTTTAAATTGTCAAGTTGGAAATAGTTATTTACCAAGATCTGATTATGAGTTATTAAATGGTAAAATGAATAAACATTCGCAATTAGAAAGGCTGTTCCTAAAGGCCCCGGCGAATTCTTAATTGGAATTACAGGATCTTTTGTAATTTGAATTGATTCTTTTATCACATTGTGATATTTTACATCGTTGAATGGACCCATTCGAAAACAATTGGATGATGACAAAATTATCAACGATTGGAATCCCTTATTTCTATTCAACAACGTATGAATAGTTCTTTGATTTTGATTAAGGGGTTGTTGAATTCTTACTTTGGAATAAATGGAAGAAAACGGATTTATATTGGTGCAATCAGATCCATTATCCGGGAGCAATCCTGAGCCCGGTGGGTCATTCCTTTTTCCGATATATGAAATAGTGGATTTCAGCAAGTCGATTCTTAGGAAATGTCGAATCAAACCATTTGCCCTTATTTCAACAAAAGAAACACGAGCTTCTTGACTAGAAGAACTTTTTTTATCTTGGTCCCAATTCAATACTAAACAAGTCCGAACTAATTGAATATTTGTATCAGAAATTCCCCGAATTGGTTTACCATTTCCATAAAGGATATAATTGACAACTCGAAGTTTCACATTATCCCTTTCCTGCAACAGATCCGGGGGGAAAAGTCTTCCTAAAGTTATACCGTCCGTTATTTCATATGTGACGACAGGACGAACCAAAACAAAATACTTTTTCTTACTAGGTGTGATCCGTTGAACATAGATCCAATTTTTCCATTTTTTGGATTCCTTGTAATTTTGTTTTCCTGCTCCCGGTGGTATCAAAACGCCACTATGTCGGGATATCTTATCTATCTCTCCAGGAAAATGGATATCTCCAGAAAATATTTTAAGTTCAATTCTTTTTTTTTTTCTCTCCACTCGGACCAACCCGCCTACCCGGCTTCTTATATTTAAAGTAATTTGTGTATCCGCCCCAATGATACTATTGTTCTGTACCATTATGGAAGAAGATCCGGCTAATATATGCACCTCCTCGGGAATGAAAAAAAAACGATCTACTTTCATTTGGTATTTTGGCCTAAATTCCTTACCTCCTCGATACTCAATCAAATCCTCTTTTTTGACGATTGAATGCATTTCTAGAGTCCCATATTTAGTAATGCCCGAACTCTTTCTTCTGTATCGAGGATCGTCCAAATAAGCAAGAATACTATTTCTACGGAAAACGCCATTGATGGGGATTTCAATCAAGATATCCGAGGGAGGTGTTAATTCGTTCTCGCGTTTTTGAATCGATTGGAGTGGAATGATGAATCTATTTCTTCGCCTCTTTGAGAATAAATAAAAATTCTGGTAGAGAATGGTCGGATCTACGAGATTACAACGACCGGTACTTATAATTCGACTAAGGTTTGAATAATCAGGAATCCTATCTTCTTTTTTATCCGAAAAATGCGAAGTAAAGAATTTTCCTCTCGACGGATCATTCGTTCCTGAGAGGTTAGAAGTAGATTTTCTCTTGACAGAACGAGAATGCGCACTCATTTGATCTTGATCCTTGTGGATCGAAAGTGAAACTAGACTGGATCTGCGCGGCTCTCCTAATAATATCCATAAATGACTTGTTTTTGGTAATAGATGAACATTTCCATATGTAAATTCGGGTGCATGATACACATCGGTGCTCCAGTGCATTTCTCCGTCTGAGTCAGAATAAATATGTTTTCGAACTTTCTCTTTAAAATTCAAAGTAGATGTTCCTGCGCGAATCTCAGCAATCACTTGTTCTGATTCTACATATTGATCGTTTTGAACTAAAAGAAAACTTTGGGGTGGAATATTTACATTATGTCGAATATCTTCACTTTCAATAGTTACATACAAGTTTATGGAACAGAGAAAGGCGGGATGTCCATGGCGTGTACGTGTCGGATGAACTAAATTCTCCTTGAATTTGATTTTTCCATTAGAAGGGGCTCGCACATGTTCCGCAGTACCCCCCGTAAATACTCCGCCGGTATGAAAAGTTCTTAATGTTAATTGAGTACCCGGTTCTCCAATCGATTGGCCTGCAATAATACCTACAGCTTCTCCCAATTCAACCAGGTCGCCATGAGTAGGACTCCGTCCATAACATAATCGACAGATCCAAGATGCACTCTTACAAGTAAAGGGGGTTCGAATAGCTATTGGTTGTGCTCGAAAGGTTATGAATCGATTTACAAGTCCAATCCCAACGTCTTGATTTCTAGTGGCAATACAGCGCGTGCCCATATATATATCATCGGCTAGTACACGACCAATCAATGTTTGGATAAAAATCCTTTCTGGCATCATACCATTCCCAGGACTCACAGAAATACCACGGACGGTGCCACAATCTATTCGACGTACA